TGTGAAATTTCGAGGTGTCAATTATATCCTTTATGGAAATGGTAAACCAAGTCGAGGAATTTCTGATACAAATATTCAATTAGTTCGGACTTGTTTAGTATTGAATTGGGACCAAGACCAAAAAAGTTCTTCTAGTCAAGAAGCTCGTGCTTCTTTTGTTGAAATAAGGGCAAACGGTTTGATTCGACATTTCCTAAGAATCGACTTGCTGAAATCCACTATTTCATATATCGGAAAAAGGAAAAACTCGCCGGGTTCAGGATTGCTTCCGGATAATGGATCAGATTGCACCAATATAAATCCGTTTTCTTCCTTTTATTCCAAAGTAAGAATTCAACAACCCCTTAATCAAAATAATCAAAATCAAAGAACTATTCATACGTTGTTGAATAGAAATAAGGGATTCCAATCGTTGATGATTTTGTCATCATCCAATTGTTTTCGAATGGGTCCATTCAACGATGTAAAATATCACAATCATAATGCGATAAAAGAATCAATTCAAATTACAAAAGATCCTGTAATTCCAATTAAGAATTCGCCAAGGCCTTTAGGAGCAGCCTTTCTAATTGCGAATGTTTATTCATTTTACCATTTAATAACTCATAATCAGATCTTGGGAAATAACTATTTGCAACTTAACAATTTAAAACAGACTTTTCAAATAATTCAATTTCATTATTATTTAATCGATGAAAATGAAAAAATTTATAACCCCCGTCCGTGCAGTAACATTATTTTCAAATTGAATTGGTATTTTCTCCACCCCAACTATTGTCAAGAAAAATCTACAATAATGAGTCTTGGACAGTTTATTTGTGAAAATAGATATATAGCCAAAAACGCACCACACCTAAAATTAAAATCGGGTCAAGTTATACTTGTTCAAGTTGACTCTGTAGTAATACGATCAGCTAAGCCTTATTTGGCCACTCCAGGAGCAACTGTTCATGGCCATTATGGGGAAATCCTGTACGAAGGAGATACTTTAATTACATTTATATATGAAAAATCGAGATCTGGTGATATAACCCAAGGGCTCCCAAAAGTAGAACAGGTGCTAGAAGTGCGTTCGATTGATTCAATATCGATGAATCTAGAAAAGAGGGTTGAGGGTTGGAACGAACGTATAACAAGAATTCTTGGAATGCCGTGGGCATTCTTGATTGGTGCTGAGCTAACTATAGTACAAAGTCGTATCTCTTTGGTTAATAAGATCCAAAAGGTTTATCGATCCCAAGGAGTGCAGATTCATAATAGGCATATAGAAATTATTGTACGTCAAATAACATCAAAGGTGTTGGTTTCAGAAGATGGAATGTCTAATGTTTTTTCACCGGGAGAACTAATTGGATTGTTACGGGCGGAACGAATGGGGCGCGCGCTGGAAGAGGCGGTTTGTTACCGAGCCTTCTTATTGGGAATAACAAGAGCGTCTCTCAATACTCAAAGTTTTATATCTGAAGCAAGTTTTCAAGAAACTGCTCGGGTTTTAGCAAAAGCAGCTCTCCGCGGTCGAAGCGATTGGTTAAAAGGCCTGAAAGAGAACGTTGTTTTGGGGGGTATGATACCCGTTGGTACAGGATTGAAAGGATTGGTGCCCTCCTCAAAACAACACAATAGGAGCCCTTTGGAAATGGAAACAAAAAAAAACAATCTATTCGAGGGGGAAATGAGAGATGTTTTGTTTCACCACAAAAAATTATTCGATTCTTTGTTTTCAAAGAATTTCCACGATAGACCAGAACAATCATTGAATTTATAGGAGTTAATGATTCTTTTAAAGTTAAAAGTCAATTCATATTTTTGACTATCTGTATATGTATTTGGTGCAGTCATTTAAATAATAAGGCAATAGAAAAGACTAATGGCTTTTTCGTCTATCTACGGCCAATCTACGGTAGAAGAGAAGGTTCCGTCGGAACAATTATTTATTTCAGTTCGGGGTTTCTCGTCTCTTTTTTTTTCAAAAAAAAAAGGGGGTGTGGGGGGAAATGACAAGAAGATATTGGAACATTAACTTGGAAGAAATGCTGGAGGCAGGAGTTCATTTTGGCCATGGTACTAGGAAATGGAATCCTAAAATGGCGCCTTATATCTCTGCAAAGCGTAAAGGTATTCATATTATAAATCTTACTAAAACTGCTCGTTTTTTATCCGAAGCCTGCGATTTGGTTTTTGATGCAGCAAGTAGGGGAAAACAGTTCTTGATTGTTGGTACCAAAAACAAAGTAGCTGATTCAGTAGCATGGGCTGCAATAAAAGCCCGGTGTCATTGTGTTAATAAAAAATGGCTCGGCGGGATGTTAACAAATTGGTCCACTACAGAAACTAGACTTCATAAGTTCAGGGACTTGAGAATGGAACAAAAAACGGGAAGACTTGACCGTCTTCCGAAAAGAGATGCGGCTGTGGTGAAAAGACAATTATTTCGCCTACAAACATATCTGGGTGGGATTAAATATATGACAGGGTTACCCGATATTGTAATCATCATTGATCAGCATGAAGAATATACGGCTCTGCGAGAGTGTATCACTTTGGGAATTCCAACAATTTGTTTAATCGATACAAATTGTGACCCAGATCTTGCAGATATTTCGATTCCAGCGAACGATGACGCTATATCTTCAATCCGCTTAATTCTTAATAAATTAGTATTCGCTATTAGTGAGGGCCATTCTAGCTATATAAGAAATCCTTGATTAATAATAAGAATAAGCTAAATAATTTTTCCTTCGAAAATCCGATAGATTTATGGAATCGGTTATTATTTATATTTATGAATTTTTTCAAATAGATAAAAATAACAGGGGATATTATGTGATTAGTTAGTATTAAAAAAGGAGTTGGTATTCTAAATATCCGATTCAAGTAGACAAAAAGATGGTTGAATCAAAATAATTTTTTTAAGTTCGATTTTTTTCAGAGGGCAATATGAATGTACTATCATGTTCCATCAACACACTAAAAGAGTTATATGATATATCCGGTGTGGAAGTAGGCCAACATTTCTATTGGCAAATAGGAGGTTTTCAAGTACACGGCCAAGTACTTATTACTTCTTGGGTTGTAATTGCCATCTTATTAGGTTCAGTTACTATAGCTGTTCGGAACCCACAAACCATTCCGACTGGGGGTCAGAATTTCTTCGAATATGTTCTTGAATTCATTCGAGATGTGAGTAAAACTCAAATTGGAGAAGAATATGGCCCCTGGGTTCCTTTTATTGGAACTATGTTTTTATTTATTTTTGTTTCTAATTGGTCAGGAGCCCTTTTACCTTGGAAAATAATAGAATTACCTCATGGAGAGTTAGCCGCACCTACGAATGATATAAATACTACTGTTGCTTTGGCTTTACTCACGTCCGTGGCATATTTCTACGCAGGTCTTACCAAAAAAGGATTAAGTTATTTCGGGAAATATATTCAACCAACCCCAATCCTTTTACCCATTAACATCTTAGAAGATTTCACAAAGCCGTTATCGCTTAGTTTTCGACTTTTCGGGAATATCTTAGCCGATGAATTAGTAGTTGTTGTTCTTGTTTCTTTAGTACCTTCATTGGTTCCTATTCCTGTCATGTTCCTTGGATTATTTACGAGTGGTATTCAAGCTCTTATTTTTGCAACTTTAGCCGCAGCTTATATTGGTGAATCTATGGAGGGCCATCATTGAAATAGTCTTTTTCGCTTAGTGCAAAGCAGTGCATATACGGCTCAAGATGATTTACTTAAAGAATAGAAATGCCCAAGACTCTATATACGATAGAAAGAAATAGGAACAAAAAAATAAATAATTACGATATTTACGATATTAGAGAGTTGTAAAAAAAAGGGGATTGATTCTCAAATCCGATTGAATCTAATGGTTTACGTTATGGAAGAAAGACATGTATATGTGATATTAGCTATTGCTTGTTATATATGAACTAAAGAAGTATTTCATTTGCCCCGCCGCTGTGTGCGGGGTTCCAATAGAGGTCCTTTCATCTCGTTGTGTCTGTGAATTGGTTGAAAAAAAGAGATGAAATCAAGAAAAGACGTAAGAATTGAAATAATAGTTCGGAACCAATAAATGGAAGAACTAAAATTCGATGAATTCACAAAAACTCTGTGGATAGAAACGAAAAAAGAGATATCGAGGTAGTTCTGATGATTCAATAGTATTCTTACTTAAATTCGAAGTTCTTAGTTACTTCGACTGGATGAATCTTATTGGTGGAATAATTAGGTCCTAATTGAATTCATTGGTTGATTGTATCATTAACCATTTCTTTTTATTGGTACGAGGAATTTATCATGAATCCACTGATTTCTGCTGCTTCCGTTATTGCTGCTGGATTAGCTGTAGGGCTTGCTTCTATTGGACCTGGAGTTGGTCAAGGGACTGCTGCGGGTCAAGCCGTAGAGGGTATCGCGAGACAGCCCGAGGCAGAGGGAAAAATACGAGGTACTTTATTGCTTAGTTTAGCTTTTATGGAAGCTTTAACAATTTATGGGTTGGTTGTAGCACTAGCACTTTTATTTGCGAATCCTTTTGTTTAATCTTATCAGTATTGGTTGAGAAAATAACTTACGGGAAGGGCTGATTTGTAGATGAGGAATTTAGTATACCGACTCGCTTTCATCCTTCCCGTTCGCAGTCCAACGTAAATTCTTTTTTTGAGGTGTTCCAACAATAAAGTGGCAGTTCATACTTTCTAACTCGAGGATTTTTTGATTCGAATTAAAAAAAAAGAATAAAAAGGGGGGGCAAGGTGATAGAAAAAGAACTCTTGTCAATTTTTTAGTCTATCTATAAGAGGAGATTATATGAAAAAGGTAACCGATTCTTTCGTTTCTTTGGGCTACTGGCCATCTGCCGGGAGTTTCGGATTTAATACCGATATTTTAGCAACAAATCCAATAAATCTAAGTGTAGTAATTGGTGTATTGATCTTTTTTGGAAAGGGAGTGTGTGTGAGTTGTTTATTTCAAAATATAGGCTGGATCCGA